GATTCTCTTCAAACGAACCGGCCTATCTTCTGTATGGGGCTTACGCGGTGGTTGGAACAAAGACACATTTTTTTGTTGTGAATTCAAATGTGGCAGATAGATAAGGACATATATCTGCAAGGCCCGATCAATAGTTCAAGTCACACACTCCCATAATCCATTTTATCTTCGGAAAATTCACTTCAACTATGAGTGTCAAAAAAATAATACATTTTTGTAGAGTTGAAGAGAAATATCCCAATACATGTCTTATTTTTTTTTTCAATAATCCATATTTGTAGCAATGAAATACTAGTGTTCCTACCCCAAGTGATAGATGATTGATTACACGATGGTATATATTCTTTATAAAGGACCAGAAATACCTTGCTTACGTATCATTGGGAAGTGCATTAACATAAATACGGCGGTAAGAAGAGGTAATACAAAAGTGTGTAAACTATAAAAACGAGTCAAAGTGGATTGTCCTACACTAGCACTTCCGCGTAATAACTCTACCAGAGGCGAGCCTATTACAGGAATAGCGTCTGGTACGCCTGTTACAATTTTTACTGCCCAATAACCAATTTGGTCCCGAGGTAAGGAATAACCAGTTACACCAAAAGATGCGGTCAATACACCCAAAACCACACCTGTAACCCAAGTCAATTCACGAGGTTTTTTAAAGCCGCCGGTGAGATACACGCGAAATACGTGCAGGATCATCATTAGGACCATCATACTTGCCGACCATCGATGAACTGATCGGATTAACCAACCAAAATTAGCTTCAGTCATTATATATTGAACAGAAGCAAAGGCCTCCGTAACGGTCGGACGATAATAAAAAGTCATAGCAAACCCGGTAGCTACTTGTACTAAAAAACAAGTAAGCGTAATTCCCCCTAGACAATAAAATATGTTGACGTGAGGAGGAACATATTTACTAGTTATATCATCGGCAATTGCCTGAATCTCAAGACGTTCTTCGAACCAATCATAGATTTTATTGAGATAGGTAAATCAAGGGGACCCCCCCGGAGAACCGTATATGAAAATTTCATCTCGTACGGCTCAAACAGAAACACCCAAATACTAGTTCTAACGGATGTGTGTAATATAAAGTTTGAAATTTATTAATTCTATGATTTATGATTCAATTTTTTTTTGAAGATACTAAAGAATAAAAATCCGAAAGCTCTTCTTTGTGGTTATAATGCCAAAAAATCAAGTCGGCTCATTCGTCTATATATTGATCGTTATAGGCCTCTTGAATCTTCTATTTACCTATTTTCTTTGGTGTTATTTATGTGTAATGCGGCTTTACTGCTGTTTTCTTTATTATTGATAGGAATTCTCTTGTTAAGACCCTATGAATTGATTAAAACCTCAGATTCATACTAAAACCACGATGATTCAATAAAACCCTTTCAAACTAAGTCTAAGTCCCAAAATTCCCTGAGTAAGAACCATTGGATCATCACTTATTCAATGAATAGATATAATGACTAAAAATCCAAACCAAAGAAACCTTTGTTTTGTCCTTTGATCAAAATAAGCATAAACGAAAGTTTGAAAGAATAAAAATATTTCTATTTATAACTTCTAACTCTTTGAAAAAATTTTTTGAAGTCCGGACACGAGGTCTGACTATTAAGTATGAATCATAGTTCTAATAGTAATCTATTTCATATATTCCGTGCTCCAGATACTAGAATGAATATCCGACGAAGTAAAACCATCTCTATCAAGATGACAGACCCATTCTCTGTACTATCCATAGGATCATTTATACCAAGTCACACACTCATATTCCGGAAATACAGAAACAAAGAAATTCCACGGTCAAACTACCAAAATAGAATGGGATAAAAATCAGAAACCTAAACGCTTCACTTTGTATTGAAAAAGCCAGTTAATGGTTCTTGTGAATCTAATTCATTGAAATGCCATCCAGTAAAATGGAAGAATTATAAATCTCCAAAATAATAGATAGGAATATCGCGAATAGAGCCATTGCGAGACCCATCAAAGGAGTAGTTCCCCACCCAGGAGCTACTTTACCATATTCTGAATTCAATGGTTTCAATAAACTCCCCGCATTAGTTCGTTTTGGGCGGCCAGATCTAGAACTACCTTCAACGGTTTGTGTAGCCATAATATTTTATATTCAGTAAGATCTGTTGACTTTGTATACCATTCCGTTGTAAATAAATGATCTTATCATAGATCCATTGTGGTCTTAAAACTTTATAATGTCTTAAAACTATATAATCATGGAAACAGCAACCCTAGTTGCCATCTTTTTATCTGGTTTACTTGTAAGTTTTACTGGGTACGCCTTATATACTGCTTTTGGGCAACCCTCTCAACAACTAAGAGATCCATTCGAGGAACACGGGGACTAGTTGAAGTACGGATCCTCCCAATATTGGGAGGATCCGTACTTCAATTGAGATAATGACAAATCATTTCACCTTTTTAGTTGGAACTTTAGGCGGGTCTCGAAAAAAGATAGCGA